GAAGAATTAGCTAAAACTACTCCAGTTAATCCCCCTACAGTGAATAAAAAAACAAATCCAAATGCTCATAACATTGCTGGACTATATGTTAATTGTGTTCCATGTAATGTAGCTAATCAACTAAAAATTTTAATTCCTGTTGGTACAGCAATAATTATAGTAGCTGATGTAAAATAAGCTCGAGTATCTACATCTATTCCAACAGTAAATATATGATGAGCTCAAACAATAAATCCTAATAATCCAATTGCTAATATAGCGTAAATTATTCCTAAGTTTCCAAATGTTTCCTTTTTACCTCTTTCTTGAGTAATGATATGGGAAATTATCCCAAATCCTGGTAAAATTAAAATATAAACTTCAGGATGTCCAAAAAATCAAAATAAGTGTTGGTATAAAATTGGGTCCCCTCCTCCCGCAGGGTCAAAGAATGATGTATTTAAATTTCGATCAGTTAATAATATAGTAATAGCTCCGGCTAATACTGGTAAAGATAATAGTAATAATACGGCTGTAATTACTACAGATCATACAAATAAAGGTATTCGATCTAATGTGATACCTGGAGATCGTATATTAATAACTGTAGTAATAAAATTTACTGCCCCCAAAATAGAAGAAATCCCAGCTAAATGAAGGGAAAAAATTGCTAAGTCAACAGAAGCTCCAGCATGGGCAATTCCTGATGATAGAGGAGGATAAACAGTTCATCCTGTTCCAGCCCCATTTTCTACTATACTTCTAGAAATTAAAAGAGTTAAAGAAGGAGGTAATATTCAAAAACTTATATTATTTATTCGAGGGAAAGCTATATCAGGAGCTCCTAATATTAAAGGTACTAATCAGTTTCCAAACCCTCCAATTATAATAGGTATAACTATAAAAAAAATTATAATAAATGCATGAGCAGTTACAATAACATTGTAAATTTGATCATCTCCAATAAAAGCTCCTGGGTGACCTAATTCAGCTCGAATAAGAATACTTAATGAAGTCCCTACTATTCCAGCTCAGGCCCCAAAAATGAAGTATAAAGTTCCAATATCCTTATGATTTGTTGAAAATAGCCATTGTCGCGATTAAATGGCTGAAGTTTAGGCAATAAATTGTAAATTTATTTATGAGAATTATCTCTTTAATCAGGCTTTATAGTCAATAATGATATTAGACTGCAATTCTAAAGGAATAAATAATTTATTAAAGCTTAAGAATTAAAAGATTAATACAAATATTTTCAGCTTTGAAGGCTATTAGTTTATTTAACTTAAATTCTTATAAAATTATATAAAATATTAAAATTATTAATAACCCTCCAATAGAAATAAAATTTAAAATTAAACTTAAAGATGAGATTTTTATATTATATGTATTTTTTAAAATTCATGTATTTTTTTGGTAATTTAGTATAAAAATTCTATAGGATAGTCGTAGATAAAAATATAAAGTAATTAATGTTAAACAAACAGAAATAGTTAAAATAAATAATTGGTTTATATTACTTAAATTTTGGATTACTAATCATTTTGGTAAAAATCCTAAAAATGGAGGTAACCCTCCTAAAGATAATAAATTTAAAAAAATTAAAAATTTAATAATTGGGTTTATTATTGAAATATTAAAAATTTGATTAAAATAAAATAATTTAAAATTATTAAATATTATAATGATTGAAATTGATAATAAAGAATATAATAAAAAATATGTTATTCATAATAATTCATTATTTATTATTGCTAATAATATTCATCCTAAATGATTAATTGATGAAAAAGCTATTAATTTACGAATTGATGTTTGATTTAATCCTCCTAATGACCCAATTAATATTGATAAAATAATTGATATTATAAAAAAATTATAACAAAAATTGTAAGAAATTAATATTAAAGGGGCAATTTTTTGTCAAGTTATTAAAATTAGCCCATTAATTCACGATAGCCCTTCTATAACTTCAGGGAATCAAAAATGGAATGGGGCTGCTCCTCTTTTTAATATTAATGTTGACAAAATTAAAATTTCATTTAATCTATAAAATTGTGAAAAATTATTATTAAAAAAAAATATTAAAATAATAATAGCAAACAATAAAATTGAAGAAGCAAATGCTTGAGTTAAAAAATATTTTAATGAACTTTCTGAGGTTAATAAATTTTTTTTATTATCATTTATTAGGGGGATAAATGATAATAAATTAATTTCTAACCCTATTCAAGCTCCTAATCAAGAATTTGATGAAATTGTAATTAATGTTCCAAATATTAAAGTAATAATAAAAATATTGTTCGAAATTTTTTTAATTAAAAAGAAAAGGACTATAACCTTTATAAGTGGGGTATGAACCCAATAGCTTAATTAGCTTATCTTTTTATGTTTTAGTGTACGATGCACAATAGATTTTGATTCTTTTGGAAACAGTTTAATTCTGTTAAATATAATGAATGAAATTATAAATTTCATGATTTACCCTATCAAGGTAATCCTTTTTATCAGGCAATTCATT